GGATCTACTACCATAAATTCAATGCGTAATCTCAGCATTCAATGTGTATTCCTGAATAATATAATTTTTCAATTATTCAATCATTTCATTTTACCAAGTTCCACGTTAGCCAGATTAGTCAACATTTATATGTTTCGATGCAACAACAAGATTTTGTTTTTAACAAGTAGTTTTGTTGGTTGGTTAATTGGTCACATTTTTTTCATGAAATGGATTGGATTGGTATTATTCTGGATACGGCAAAATCATTATCATTCTATTCGATCTAATAAGTATCTTGTGTCAGAATTGACAAATTCTATGGCTCGAATCTTTAGTATTCTCTTATTTATCACCTCTGTCTACTATTTAGGCAGAATGCCGTCGCCTATTGTCACTAAGAAATTGAAAGAGAAAGAAACCTCAGAAACGGAAGAAGGGGGAGAAAGAAAGGAAGAAAGCTATGTGGAAACAACTTCCGAAACGAAGGAGACTAAACAGGAACAAGAGGGTTACAACGAAGAAAACCCTTCCCTTTGTTCGGAAGAAAAGTATGATCTGGACAAAATAGATGAAACGGAACAGATCCGAGTGAATGGAAAGGAAAAAACAAAGGATGAATTTCACTCTCAAGAGGCACGCTATCAAGATAACCCAGTTCACGAAGATTCTGATCTGGATACCCACCAAGAGAATTGGGAATTGGGAAGACTGAAAGAAGATAAAAAAAAAAGTTATTATTGGATTTGGGTTGAAAAAACTTTTGTAACTTTTTTTTTCGATTATAAACGATGGAATCGTCCATTACGATATATAAAAAATGATCAATTAGAAAATGCTTTACGCAATGAAATGTCACAATTCTTTTTTTATACATGTACAAATGATGGGAAACAAATAATATCCTTTACATATCCCCCTAGTTTAGCGACTTTTTCAGAAATGCTAGAACGAAGAATTTCTTTGTACATAAGAGAAAAAATATATGACGAAAATCTTTATAATTCTTGGATTTATACCAATGAAAAAAAAAAGTTCAATTTGAATAATGAATTGATAAATAGAATCAAAAGTCTAGAAAAAAATGAGGGATCCCCTAGTCTGGATAGGCTTGAAAAAAGAACCATATTATGCGATGATGAGAATAAAAAAAAATGCTTGCCAAAAGCATATGATCCTTTTTTCAACGGACCATATCGAGGAACAATAAAAAAATTCTATTCACATGCAATCATGAATCATTTAATTACTTATACAAATACAGAAGATTTAGTAGAAATTTTTTGGATAAATAAGATTCATGACCTACTTCTTAATGATTCCTTAGAACTTTACCGTCAATCATTTTTTAAAAAAACTGAAAAGTCCTTAATCTCAATTGATGAATTATCTTCTGAGTGCGAGCACAGTTTTAATTTTGAAAAATGTACTTTATTGACAGAAGAAAAAATAATTGATTCAGAAAGTCAAGCGAAATCTTTGCAAATTGTATTCAATGTAATTACAACGGATACAAAAGATCAAAAAACAAAGAAAAAGAAAGATATCGGAATTAGAATAGAAGAAGTCAGTAAAAAGGTGTCTAGATGGTCATACAAATTAACCGAGGATTTGGTAGAAGAAGAGGAAGAAGAAAATGAAGAAGAATTGGCAGAAGAAGATCATGAGATTCATTCAAGAAGAGCTAAACGTGTGGTAATTTATAACGATAATGATCAGAATACCGATTCCATTTCTAGTACTAAGAATGCTAGTAACAATGATAAAAATGATAATCGAATGGAAGAGGAAGAGGTAGCTCTGATACGTTACTCCCAACAATCGTGTTTTCGTCGCAATCTAATCAAAGGATCCATGCGCGCTCAAAGACGTAAAACAGTTACTTGGGACCTCTTTCAAGTAAATGTGCATTCCCCACTTTTTTTGTACCATAACCATATAGACAAAACATCTTTTTTTTATTCTTTTGATATCAATGAAATGAAGAATCTTATTTTGAGGAATTGGATGGGGAGAGAACGAGAATGTGAATTTAAAATTTTAGATTCTCATTTTGAAAATGAAGAGACAAAAGAAGAAAAGGATAAGAAAGATAAAAAAGAACGGATAGAAATATCAGAAGCTTGGGATACCTTTGTATTTACTCAAGCAATAAGAGGTTTAATGTTAATAACCCAATCTTTTTTTAGAAAATACATTATATTGCCTTCATTTATAATATCTAAAAATCTTTTACGTATGTTATTATTTCAATTCCCCGAGTGGTACGAGGATTTGAAGGAATGGAATAGAGAAATGCATATTAAATGCACCTATAATGGTGTTCAATTATCAGAAACAGAATTTCCCCAAGATTGGTTAACAGACGGCATTCAGATAAAGATTCTCTATCCTTTCTGTGTAAAACCTTGGCGAAAAGCTAAGGTACGATCTAATCATATAGATCTAAGAGATCCAATGAAAAAAAAATATAAAAACAAAAATTTTTGTTTTTTAACAGTCTGGGGAATGGAAGCAGAACTTCCCTTTGGCTCTCCCCGAAAACGACCTTCTTTTTTTAAACCTATTTATAAAGAATTCAAAAAAAGAAATAGAAGGGTAAAAAATAAAATTTTTCAAGTTATAAACTTTTTAAAGGAAAGAATAAAATCCTTTAGAAAAGTTAGAAAAGAAAAAAAAGAATGGGTCACTAAAATATTTATAGTTATCAAACTCATAATAAAAAAACTGGAAAAAATAAATCCAATTTTATTATTTGAGTTGAGGAAAGAAAAAGTATATGAAATGAAGGAAAACGAAAAAGATTTAAAAAAAAATAAAAAGATTCTTCGCGAATCATCTGTTTTAATTCGACCAAAAAATTGGTTAAATTATTCATTAATAGAAAGAAGAATGAAAGATCTTTCTGATAAGACAATCAAAATCAGGAATCAAATAGAACGAAACGAAAAAGACAAGAAAAAAAAGGATACAGTTCTAATTTATGATAATAAAAGGTCGGAATCACAGAAACATTTTTTAAAAATCTTAAAAAGGAAAAATATCCGATTAATGCGTAAATCGCACTACTTTCTAAAATCATTCATTGAAAAAATATACATCGATATTTTGCTATGTACCATTCCTAAGATCAATGCACAACTTTTCTTTGAATCAAAAAAAAAGGTCTTTAATAAATCCATTTACAACAATAAAAGAAATAAAGAAATTGATGAAACAAATAAAAATACAATGAAGTTTAATTTGGTTTTGACTATAAAAAAGTTGTTTTCAAATACTTATAATACTGAAAATAGTAATCCAAATTCCAATACTTATTGGAACTTATCTTACCTATCTCAAGCATATGTATTTTACAAATTATCACAAACCCAATTACTTAATAAGTCTCACTTGAAACCCGTATTTCAATATCAAGGAAACTATCCTTTTTTAAAGGAAAAATTAAAAGACTATTGTATGATACACCAAATATTTGATTACAAATCAAGACATAATAAAATTCATACGTATGTAATGAACGAATGGAAAAACTGGTTAAAAGGTCATTATCAATACGATCTATCTCAAAAAAAATGGTCTCGATTAGTACCTAAAGAATGGCGAAATAGAATCAATCAACGCTGTATGATTCAAAACCAAAACAAGGAATCAATCCAATTGGATTTATATAAAAAATCCCAATTCATTCATTCCATGAAAAAAAATGACTATGCAGCGGATTCTTTTATGAGTCAAAAAGAAAAATGGAAAAAAAATTACAGATATGATCTTTTATCATATAAATACATAAGTCTTCCTAATTCATATATTTCTGGATCAACATTGGAATTTGAAATAAATGGGTACCGAGAAATTCCATATTATTTCAATACATCGAAACCCGAATCATTTTATGTATTGGTAAGTATACCTAGTAATAATTATCTAGAAAAAGGATATATTATTGATAGGAATACAAATTTGGATAGAAAATATTTTGATTGTAGAATTCTTCATTTTTGTTTTAGAAAGAATATTGATATTGATATCTGGACCAATGCACATATTGGCATGAAGATTCAGAAAAATACTAAGATTGAAATTAAAAATTTTAAAAAAATGGAAAAAAAAGATCTTTTTTCTACTACGATTCATCAAGACATCAAACCATGCAATCAAAAAATAAACTTTTTTGATTGCATGGGAATGAATCAAGAGGGGTTCTCTGATAACGCATCAAATCATAATACTATATACAATCTAGAACCTTGGTTCTTCCCAGAATTTGTGCTACTTTTTGACATATATAAGATTCAACCTTGGATCATTCCAATCAAATCACTCTTTTTAAATTTTAATAAAAATGAAAAAATCAATCTAAATACAAAGAAAAATACTTGTGGATCATCTAATAAAAAAGATCTTGAATTAGTAAATTACAAGCAGGAAGAACAGGGTCAAGGAAATCTTGTATCGAATCTACGAAAACAAAAGAATAAAAAAACTGTTGAAGAAGATTACGCAAGATTAGAAATAGAAATAGAAAAAGGGGGGGGTAGAAAAAAAAAACAATATCAATATAAGAGCAAAAAACAAATGGAACTAGATTACTTTTTGAAAAAATATTTACTTTTTCAATTAAGATGGGCGGATCCCTTGAATCAAAGAATGATGAACAATATCAGGGTATATTGTCTTCTACTTAGACTGATAAATCCAAAGGAAATTGCCATATCCTCGATTCAAAGAGGTGAAATAAATCTAGACGAAATGCTAATTCAAAAGGACCTAGTTCTTACAGAATTGATAAGAAAGGGAATATTGATTATTGAACCAATTCGTCTATCTATAAGAAGGGACGGAAAATCTATTGTATATCAAACTATGGATATTTCATTGGTTGATAAGAAGAAGCACCAAACGAATAGAAAATACACAAAAAAAAGACATATTGAGAAAGGGGGGTTTGATAAACCCATTCCACGATACAGCCACTTATTTTTTAGTGAAGACAAAAATCATTATGATTTCCTTGTTCCCGAAAATATTCTATCTCCTAGGCATCGTAGAGAATTTAGAATTCGAATTTGTTTCAATTCGAGGAATTGGAATGTTTTGGATAGAAATCCAAGATTTTGCAATGAAAACAAAATAAAAAACTGTGGACAATTTTTTAATCAGGACAAGTATATTAACACCGATGCAAAAAATTTAATTAAATTAAAATTGTTTCTGTGGCCCAATTATCGATTAGAAGATTTAGCTTGTATGAATCGCTATTGGTTTGATACCAATAACAGCAGTCGTTTCAGTATGTCAAGAATACATATGTATTCACAATTCAGAATGAATTCAATTTAAGCAGAATCCTTTTAAAGTAAAAAAAAAATCGTTCTATTTCGTGAATGCATATATTTATCAGACCTTTTTATCCAATTTATCCAATATCCAAATCCAATTTTCAATTGGATAAAATATACAAAACAAATAAACATAAACTAGTATATGAATAAATGAAATCCAATTTCTATTTATACTAGATGAAAATTACTGGCATAATAAATCTTATTATTTTTCCTGATCGGTAAAATTCACAGAAAAGAAAAATATAAATTGAAATTTATTTTATGGTCAAAAATTCATTCATCTCAGTTATTCCACAAGAAGAAAAAGAAGAAAATAGTGGGTCTGCTGAATTTCAAGTATTCCATTTCACCAGTAAAATACGGAGACTTACTTTACATTTAGAATTGCACAAAAGAGATTTTTTATCGCAAAGGGGTCTACTAATAATTCTGGGAAAACGTCAACGATTATTGACTTATTTGTCAAATAAAAATAAAGGGCGTTATAAGAAATTAGTGGACCAGTTAGATATTCGGGAACAAAAAACTCGTTAATTTAATTTAAATTTTTTATTTTAGTTTTTTATTATTAGCCTTGTTATTTTTTTTTTTTATACACTTTTTTAGTTTTGAGAAAGAAGAAAAGGAACAAAATAAATAATAAATAGAATGTAAGACAATAATAATATCTAGAATCAAATATAATAACAATAAAATAATAAGGAAATATTCCTTTCTTAATATATATGCATATGGGAATTCTTATCATAATTCATTAACTCAATGGTCAATTCTTTATATTTATGAATATAACGAGTATTTGATTGAAGGACTAAGTTATTGCTGATCAAATATAAATTTTCATTATAAGGTATTAGATCAATTCGGAAGTGCTTTTTCTTATTCTATACAGACAGAATTTAATTGGTTTAATTGAGGACTCTCCAACCTCCGATGTATCTTTACATTCTATTTATCCTATGGTCCAAGGATAGCCATAATCTCCAAAGATAGCGAAAATATTGAACTAGTCCTTACCTTACATTTTTTGTGCCCATAGAGGAGCCGTATGAAGCTTAGGTTTCACGTACGGTTTTGGAATAGCGATGAGAGCAGTGATGTTATCATCGACTATAATTATCTAACAGTTCAAGTACAGTTGATATAATTGAGGCACAGTCAAAATATAGTTTTGGGGGGAGGGAATCTGTGGCGTCAAACCCATAGGTTTATAGTTTTTCTAATGTCTTCTCTAGCAGAATTGAAAGATTACCCTTTGATTTACGAGAAGCCGAGGAGGAATTAGTAGCAGGTTATCAAATACGGGTTATTTTATCTTGCTTCTTACCTAAATCCATTAGTTTCTTCATTGTTTGTAACAGTTTTTTACTTAGGTGGGTGAAATTTTTCTATTCCATACATATCTATTACTGAACTTAAAAAAAAAAGTTTTGTTTAGAGTCTTTGTAATGGCAATTGGTATCTTTATTACATTAGCTAAAGCTTATTTGTTTTTGTTCATTCCTATCACATCACAACAAGATGGACTTTACCTAGGATGAGAATGTATCAGTTATTAAATCTTGGATGGAAATTTCTTTTAACTATTTCTTTAGGTAATCTATTATTGACAACTTCGTCTCAACTTGTTTCACTATAATTCACTCTAAACTACTAAACTACAAATAAAAAAAAAAAATAAATAAGAGAAAACGATAATGATATTCTATATTTATAACTTCTCTCAACCAAGAGAAAGAAATATTCGTGGATATCAATAATATGTTTCCTATGGTTACTGGGTTCATGAATTATGGCAAACAAACAATACGAAAATTGGACAAAGTCTCATAATTACCTTATCCCGTATAAATAGTTTACCTGTAACTATTCAATATCCTTATCAAAAATCAATCACATCAGAGCGTTTTTGTGGTCGAATCCACTTTGAATTTGATAAATTTATTGCTTGTTAAGTATGTGTTCGCGTATGCCTCATAGAATATTACATTCTAATTATAATTCTAATTATATTTGATATTATAAATTTTGATATTATAAATTATTATTCTAAATATAATCTTCTAAATATAATCCAAATAGAATCTAATCTACTAATCTAATAGAATTAGAATAGGAATTATATAATAATATAATTGGAATACAATAGAATATTTTTTGTTATCTTTCTTCTATTTTTAGAATATTTTTTTTTTTTTTAATAGAAATATATATTTCTATATACTACTATTTCTATTACTATTTCCATATAGTACTATAAACTATAAATAACTATATACTATACTATAAATTAATAATAATAATAATAATAATATACTATATTTTTTATTTATATTACTATACATTTAATTACTATACTATATTATATAATATTATAATATTATATAATATTAATATAAATATATTTATATTAATATTTTTTTTGATAGAATTCACATTTTATATATGACTATATGAATAGGATTACTTAGATTTACTAGAATTCTAGTAAATTTCAATTAAGAATTTAAATTCTCTAAATTCAATTAAAATTATGATCTATATCATATATAATATATATCATATATATTATATATGATATGATATGATATGATATGAATAATATGTATGAATAATATGAAATATGATATATAATATGAATATATGATGAAGATGAAATATGAATATGATGAAATATGAAAATATAAAAATATAATAAAATAAACATGAATAGAATTCATATGTACAACTCATATTTCATGGTTATTCAAACGTAAATCAAAGTATATTGGCCCTTTCTCATAAACAGATTTTAAAATATATTGATTATTAAAATTTTAATAAATCATTGATTTGTCTGGTATCTACAATAGAAAATATATGATTTATATCAATATCATTTTATAATTATAATTTTAATTACAATTTTACCAGATCGAAAATCTTTTGTGTTCAAAACTTAAATTTATAGATCCAATGTCGCATTCAGTCAAAATTTATGATACATGTATAGGGTGTACCCAATGTGTACGAGCTTGTCCCACGGATGTATTAGAAATGATACCTTGGGACGGATGTAAAGCTAAGCAAATTGCTTCCGCGCCAAGAACCGAGGATTGTGTAGGCTGTAAGAGATGTGAATCCGCTTGCCCAACGGATTTTTTGAGTGTACGTGTTTATTTATGGCATGAAACAACTCGCAGCATGGGTCTTTCTTATTGATATGTGACAAAAAACTCCACTTGAATCATTTTTTTCCTCTTTAACGACAAAAGTCCGTACTCGAGAAAAGAAAATATATTATTCTTCTCCCGAGCGCGGGGTTTTCTGGTAAAGATTTATCTTGTCTTTATCACGAGTTATTTCCTTGGTTAACAATACTTCTTTTTTGCCGATATTTGCGGGTTCTTCAATTGTCCTTTTTGGTAAATAAGGTGTATAATCGGTACACTATATGTATACCGGAGTTCCTTCTAATGATCTATGTATTTTGTTATCAATTCCAATTGGACTATCCATTAAACCCAATTGAAGGAAGATCAAAAACGGATAAATCTTTTTAATTTTCACTGGAGACTGGGAATCGATGGACTTTCGATAGACTTTCCAGTGGCCAAATAGGATCATTTTATTCTCGAGACCTTTTACTTTTTTCATGATGTGGGAATTAGAGGAAGAGGAATTAGAACTAATTCCTATTTACTTACTTTATATACATGTAGGGAGGAAAGAAACGTCTGTACTCGGCTACAAAGTTTATTTTGTGCACTGTGGTAGGCTCTTTTTTTTTTTCTATTAATAGGAGTTCTAGGTATGGGTTTATATGGTTCCAATGAACAAACATTAGATTTAGAAAAATTAGCTAATCAATCATATACTGCAGCATCGGAAATAAGATTATATTTTTGGTTTTCTTATAGTTTATGCTTATGCTGTCAAATCGCCGATGATACCCCCACATACATGGTTACCAGATACCCACGGGGAAGCACATTACAGTACATGTATGCTTCTAGCCGGAATCTTATTAAAGATGGGAGCATATGGGTTGATTTGGATCAATATGGAATTATTAGTTCACGCTCATTCTATATTCTCTCCCCGGTTGGTCATAGTAGCAATAATACAAATCATTTATGTAGCTTCAACGTCTCTCGGTCAACGCAATTTTTAAAAAACGTATTGCCTATTCTTACGTATCTCACATGGGTTTCATAATTATAGGAATTGGTTCTATAACAGACATGGGACTCAATGAAGCCATTTTACAAATAATCTCTCATGGATTGATTGGTGCTGCACTTTTTTTCTTGGCAGGAACGAGTTGTGATAGAATACGTTTTGTTTATCTCGACGAGATGGGGGGATATCTATCCCAATGGCAAAAATATTTACCATGTTTAGTAGGTTCTCAATAGCTTCTCTCGCATTGCCAGTAATTTTTGGTTTTGTTGCAGAATTCTTAGTCTTTTTTGGAATAATTACCAACTCAAAATATCTTTTCATGCCAAAATTATGCAAAAATCATGCCAAAATACTTTTGTAATAGCAATTGGAATGATATTAACTCCTATTTTATTATTATCTATGTTACGTCAGATTTTCTATGGATACAAGCTATTCAATATACCAAACTATAATTATAATTTTTTTTTGATTAGAACTATTTCTTTCGATCTGTATCTTTATATCTGTAATAGGAATTGTAATTTATCCTGATTTCGTTACTACGTTATCGGTTGACAAGGTCCAAGTTATATTATCTATATATAATATATAAATATAAATATAATTTTTTTTTTTTTTATATATAATAGATACTAATTCTTTTTATAGCTTAGAAAATTTTAATTAATTAGAAAGAAAGTCTTAGAATTCTTTGACTTTCATCTTTTCACGATTCTTCATTGTACAATGCAAAAAATGAAGATTGAATTAGAATTGTAATGAGATATATCTAGAGTTTTTGAGAACCATTTGAATAATTCCTACATTCAAACGGTTTTCAAAAACTTGCACAAATCTTCATTGTTTATCAGACGATGTTTTTATGTGTTCTTCATGTAGTTTATTTTTTTTTTTATTCAATTTTATTCAATTAGATATATTCAATTAGATATAAATGGGAATGAACCATAACTATGTAACCCGATTCCTAATAGATTGATCCCAAAATAGCATATCCAAATTAGTAGAAATCCTATAGAAGCCACAAATGCCGAATTTGTACCTTGGTCTTGCAATTTTTTATTTGTTCTAGTATGTAAATAAATTGCAAATATGGTCCAAGTAATAAATGCCCAAGTTTCCTTAGGGTCCCAATTCCAATAAGAACCCCATGCTTCATTAGCCCATACTGCTCCAGAAAGAATGCCTATGGTTAAAAAGGTAAACCCTAAACTAATGACACGATAACTCCAATAATCCAAACGCTGAATTAATTGATATTTGTAAAAATTTTTAAATGAGAGAAAAGAAGTCTTTTTAAATACACTTTCTTTTTCGTTCAAATATTCTATCTCACCAAAGAAAAATGACTTCCTTAAGCTTAAAAAATTCTTGTTTTTAAAAAAAAAATCGATCTTTTTTCGAAATGTAATCACTATAAGAGCAACTGATAATAATGATCCGCATAAAAGAGCTGCATAACTCAATAGCATCATACTGACATGCATCATTAACCAGTGAGATTGTAGAGCAGGTACTAATATTGTGGATTGATGCATTTCAATTGAAAGACCTGACGTGGCAAAACCTTGGGTAAAAATGACACTTGGTGCAGTTATTGCGCTTAAATCATTTTTATGACTCCCAAGATACGGAATCATATGAATAATGGAGAAACTCCACGAAAGGAAGATTAATGATTCATATAAATTACTTAAGGGAAAATGTCCTGAAGAAATCCAACGAATAACTAAAAACCCTGTTATAGAAAAAAAAGTGGCTATCATCCCCTTTTCTGACGAATTATGTAATCCTTCGATTTCGTAAACTAATAAGTTCATCAAATGAATCATAATCACAATTGAGATGATCGAAAAGGAAATATGAGTTAATATATGTTCTAAGGTCACAAATATCATAAACATAAATAAAGGGTCCCTATTACCTACCTATTACCTATTAAATAATAATATAATATATTATATTTAAATATTTAAATATTCTATTAGATCTATTGTGTCTCTTTTTTACATATATATTTTATATATATATATATATTTTTTTTTTTTTTTATTTGTATTTTCTATTTAACTATATTAATTATATTTTTATTATATATTTATAATAAATTTATAATAAAATATTATATTATAATTATTTTTTATGCCGCCACTCGGACTCGAACCGAGATGCTCTAGCACTGCTTCCTAAGAGCAGCGTGTCTACCAATTTCACCATGGCGGCTTACCTGAAAGAATAATAGTAAATTCATGTTGAATTGTCGAGACTCAATAGAGTCTAGGAAACAATGAAGAAAGATGCATTTCCATATGAATGGAAATGTTCAAGTTCAATATCAATAATACTCAGTTAGTATTCTCGTAAGTTCAGTTTTAATAATCAACTTTTTCGTACTATAAACTATAACTATAATAGAAACCTATCTTTTGTTTATCCAGATATCCAGAAAAGTTGTAACTCAATAGTTCCGTTCTCAGTCGACGTATAGAATTCCTAATTTTTTTTTAATTCTTTTTCCACGCTTTCTCACTTCATGAAAAAAAAAATTGTTTTTCAATGAACATAACTAGGATTACCTATGTATCGCAATTCACAATTTCATTACAAAATTAAAATTTATTTCTAATGATTTCGACACCCAACATCTTAGTATATTACTATACTGAAATATTCAGATTTTTCGTTGTCTTATCCTAATTGTGCTTTTCTATTTCGAAAAGCACAATTCATAGGAAAGAAAAAACCATCTCATGAATTAAATATCAATAATATAAAGATTCAATAAAAATATTTTTTATTTTTATTATGATATTATTATATTATTTAAATATGATATTATGTTGTGATTTAATATGATTGATATTATGTCATGATTTAATATAATATATAATATAATATTAGAATTTGGAATAAGAATATATTATTATATAATATTATTAATATAATATAATAATTATATAATTATTATATTATAATTATTTTTAATTTTAAATAATTATATAATTA